TAACAACTGATTGCAGGGTTGATCATTCGGACCTTTCAATTCATAGATGTGGATCTCGGACCTATGAATGGGGATATTCCCGATACTCACAAAGAAAAAGGGAAATGACTTGGACAAAAAGGGAAGTGACTTGGACAAAAAGAGAAGTGACTTGGACAAAAAGAGAAGTGACTTGGACAAAAAGAAACGAAGTGACTTAGACAAATCTTGTTTGTCGATAGCCTCGGACCAATCAATCGAATATTGATTAATACGTAATCGATCGAACACTACTTGAAAACGGTCCTTCTGCTCAGAAACGAAATGTTCCAAATGTTCCTGGAAATTCTTGCTCCCATGGGACCATTTGTATCTATATGCGTCAGGATCCCGATTCATGGATCTCTCGGTTCGAGAAATAAGAGGAGCAAACCATTTCTTCTGACTCTTTTTCAAATTCGATAAATGTTGGTGGATCGTATATTTCATTATAGTTATATGATTCAGAGTATCATTTCCTATTTGATCCCTTTGAATTCCATATTCGAAGTTGCGATCGGATCTATTCATTAAAAAGAATCGATTCGATACATTTCTTATGTACCCATAGGTGCTATATTGGATTTGAATCAGATTTCGGATCAATCTATATTGATTGACTGCCTCCATTATGTTGTTGCTAGCAAATACCGCTGTTTTTAGCTTTGGATCTTCCAAATCATTCCCGCAGTAGATCCGGACCGATTTTTTTCTGATCCTTCGATAAAAAGATTCATTCTCTTCATAAAAAAGAGGAGGTAGAACCAATAAAGATTTCTTTTTCGATTCATCTCTGGAGTTGAATACCTCATTCAAGAATTTTTTTTGATCCAACCCGTAGGAATCAATAGAAAAGACAAATCCCCTATGATACACCAGATCCGGCTCGGTTATTGATAGAGTGAATAGATCTGCCATTTCTTGAAATCTCTCTTCTGATTCAAAATCGTGGTGTAACGTGTATCCCCCCCTGTTCCGGTCATGGAATAGATGAAATAAATCAAAAAATGGATTTTTGTTCAAGAATGAAATCTTATTGGAACTGTCCATATCCGGTTCATCCTTCGGAACCATATCACATCCCGGATCTGATGAAATAGGATGAATTGAGACGGTATTTTGTAAATACGTAATTATCTTGAATATATCAACCATTTCTTTATTTTCCGATCGCCTGGAAGGGACAAAAGAAACATCTTGTTTTTTCTTCAAAAATTTCTGATCTCTAGTGGACTTCTCAGTAGGATTCGAACCCAGATGAAGTTCTGGCCATCTGTCAGAGAAAAAAGAACGAATTGATCTTGTAGGATTCCCAAGAAATTCTTCGATTTCTTCCGGAAGCAGATGATTATTCATCTGCTTCTCACGTTCCGCGAATAGCCGGGACATTGAGGAAGATCCAAAACATTTCGGGAATCGATCTGATTCTATCTCTGTTCGTTCCGTTTGAAGAAAGGAAGGATCCCAATCCCAAAGAATCGATCTTTCTTTTAGTTGCGGAATCCCTGTTTGATCGATCAATGTGTGATATTCTGAATCCTCATTTCTAATGAAATCGAAATGATCTCTGGATTGATCAGAAGATCCCTTCAATTGGCTAGAATCCGTTACTTGAACGAAAATAGATCTTGTGAAATCATATTGAATATTTGACAATACATTCCGTACCTTGCTAAAAAACCGATCCTTGTTTACCAACCACACATTGTCTAACCAAATCAAATTCTCTCTCGATACGTTCCTCAAAAAATCCGATTCGTGCCGATTCTTCCCCCAACTAACGAAGAGATCTTGGCGGAATTGCCACATATGAAATTGAGCACCATTTTGCAAAGAAATACCCCACTTGTTTCTCGAGAAGAGATGGGAAACATGCTCAATATCATTTGATTGAATGGTTGCCTCAGCTCCTTCTTGTTTGAAGAAACCCTCCCCTTCAATTGGTCTTTTTTCACGAAAAGCAGACATGAGATAACAAATCAAGTCTTTCCCTAAGATTTCAAATAGCTGTCCCGAATTCAAGTTGATTATGTTTCGCTTCTTCCTCGGAGAAAGACGATCAAACAATTCCCAATCATGGTCCTTGCGGATCCGATCATCCGTATAGGATAAAAAAAGAAACTCCAGATATTTGCTATCTTTCTCTTTGAATGAGATCTCAATTCCAGCTACGGTTTCATTAGATATCTTACAACTAGAATCCCTATTTTTTCCGATCCGGTTCCTCCACCACCGCGAACCCCGGTTAGATTCAGGCATGATACATTTTTTATTTATTGGGAGAACCCAAGTACTCTCTTGCGGATCCATGAAACAACTCTCAGAAATCTTTTTCCCTTTTGGAAGATACAGGAGCGAAACAATCAACCTATTGATATTGGAAGACCAAAAAGATTCTTCCAATGTCTCATTTCTGGGTCCAATGGAATTCATAGGTATAGGAAGAAGCCCCATCAAATAGAGATTTTTTCTTTCGACCATC